AACTACTTTATTAAATAGTAAATTAAGTATTAAATTAAATAGTTGTTAGTCTAGTACTGTATCCCTTCTTATCTTATCCTTCCTTTGCACCTGACTCAAAAAAAAGAGTGCTTTGGAGGCAAAAATCGAACTTGCCGAGGGGGTTCCATAAACCGGGAATTCGCCGAGACAAACAAGAGACAAACTGCTTTTAAAGGGGATAGACTATGCTTTTCTTTTATTTTTATTTATTTTTTCTTTTCTGCCTGCTGAATATATCTTAAATCTATATAGAATAAATTAGTATATTGAAATAGCAGTCTAATTCAACTTTACAAATAGAATAGTCCATTTATATGGACCGCTAAGTGCGGAGACGGGAATCGAACCCGTGACCTCAAGGTTATGAGCCTCGTGAGCTACCAAACTGCTCTACTCCGCTCTGTAGGGCTGAAGGTGGATGAAAAAGGTTGAATACAAGTCTCTACCATGTCTAGACAAATAGAATAGTCTTTTTATACGGAATTTATACAGAATGGAGCGGGTAGCGGGAATCGAACCCGCATCGTTAGCTTGGAAGGCTAGGGGTTATAGTCGACGTTGGTTGATTATTTTTAACGTCTCTAATTCAAAACCGAACATGAAATTTGGATTTCATTCGGCTCCTTTATGGATATTCTCACCACTTAACATCTAAGTCAGCTTTTCTGTCTGAATGGAACCAAAGCTCTCCGCTTTCTAGATGATCCCTATAGAATAGGAGATAGAAATTCTCCTAAATATCTATCTAATCTACTTACTTCGTTCCCTAATTTCATTCAAGAGATCTTGAGGAAAAGAGTTGGGTTTCCACCGAGCTGAAACAATATACTGATGGTTCTAGTAAACCAAAACTATCATTTTTAGCTATTGGTCTTCCATTTCCTTTTTAAACAAAAGGGGGTTTAGTTACGATTGGAAATAAACCTTTTTTTATCTTCATCCATAGATCCTTTACTCATATTTATTCAATTGGAATACTTAATCCAATGCAAAATTATGCTTCGCGACTCTGTATTCATAATCGAATTTTTTTTTATTTTGCATGCAAATTCAATTAGTCTTTGGATACCAATCGCGAGAATGTGTATTCTTCCTCAATATGCTATTGAGAGGAAAAGGATTAAACCCTTTATAAGAACTAAAGTTTTTATCGGAATATGAATAGAAAAAACTTAAGGATGCCTTAAGTATATCATTTCAAATTCAGTTATTAATAGAACGAATCACACTTTTACCACTAAACTATACCCGCTACATGTAGATTATGATACCAACGCTACCCTTTGTCAAGGGTAGCCATTCGAGAAGGAGGCGAATTCCACCTTATCGAATCAAACGGAGAAAGTTCATGAGAGCGAGCAGTTGGTACTTTAATTGCGGGCCTTTACTTTAGGATTTAGATAGCCCCTCTCTAGTCTGTACTCTTTTTACCATGCTAATAGCGTATGAACCAAATGTATGCATTTCGATTAGGATCGTATTCTAAGGACGAGTTTGATTATTCCTACAATATACACTAAGAGATATAGGTAAGCAATACAGTTCCCATAAATCTCTTTCTTCCTTTTCTTTTTTGTTCAGAATTGAACAAAGAATCTGGGTATCTGTTCCCTTCCTTTTCACCTTAGGATCGAGAATCCAGAATCTTCCTTTTTCGTAGTGTTCGGAAATGGAAAACCTTGAACCTGCAGGAGTTAGGTATGTAGGATATGGTTTTTATTTTTTGTTGGGGAGGCAGTAGAATAATTTTTCTACTGTGCAGTAGAAATTCGTTAGAATAAAATTATTGAGAAAACTCTAACATAGTTTGTTCAAAATGCACCAGAATCCTTGGAGAATATTCAAGTACTCCATTTCCAAGGGGTACCTGTTCAAAATGGCTTCAACAAATCCGTCCAAAACTTTTTAAGAAAAATTGAAAAGTTTTGAACTCTAAGGTTTTTCCAAAGAGTGCCTGTTAAAAATTGTTTCAATCCCGTACCAAAACAGATAAGAAGTATTTCACTGAAAATTAATACCCAACCATATGGGTATATGAAGAGCGCAAATTCCTTTATACCCCACCCAATTAGAATTAGGGGAAATAAAACATAAATGGAGAAAGTTCTCATTATAAGATCCGCCAATAGGAGAAAAAAGTCCCTAATTCTGCAGAACATTCTGAGCACGTGAAAAGTGAATAGCGTAAAGATAAAAAAACAAAGTCTACCTTTTTTTAATAGCATTTCTTATTGCCCTTTGGCCTTTTTCTTTTTGGCCCATTATTGTATCCGATTTCACAATTGTTCTCCTCCTCAATTCCGGTTTTTGGTTTGGGGAGTCGTCCGAGATCGTGTTTACATAATCTCCATATAATAAACTTCTATATCTCGATATGTAGCTAATTTTTTAATAAAATTGAATAAAAAGCCCTTTTAACTCAGTGGTAGAGTAATGCCATGGTAAGGCATAAGTCATCGGTTCAAATCCGATAAAGGGCTTTTCGTTTAGTACTAGAGTAATGCCATGGTAAGAGGGAAGTTCGAATCCGATAAACTACTTTTCTACTAAATTCATTCATTTTTTTCTTTTTTAAAGTAGGAAAGACTCTTTCCTTTGATCTAGTTATACTCTTCCAGTATATTGACAATTCTAAAAAACTGCTCATACTATCATTATAATATAATGACGAGTGGTTGTATATGGCTCTATCGTCTATTGGATGCCCCTATCGTCTAGTGGTTCAGGACATCTCTCTTTCAAGGAGGCAGCGGGGATTCGACTTCCCCTGGGGGTAGGGAGTATTATAAAAAGAGGTTAGTCATGGATTATAAAAAACCCTAGAATAAAATCTTCCTGGGTCGATGCCCGAGCGGTTAATGGGGACGGACTGTAAATTCGTTGACGATATGTCTACGCTGGTTCAAATCCAGCTCGGCCCAATAATCTAGGGCTTCGTGAATATGAACTAAATCCGTTTTTTTTCTTCCATAAAAAACGATCTAATCGATAGAAATAAAGAAGAATATGATTCGTCTATTTTTTAGAGTACGACAGACGAATCGAATCTTCTTATGGTTCTATTTAAGAATAGATATGCCATACACCCCGCAGGGATTGTAGTTCAATTGGTCAGAGCACCGCCCTGTCAAGGCGGAAGCTGCGGGTTCGAGCCCCGTCAGTCCCGAACTAGAGTTCAATGAATGGGCAAATTAATCTTTCCTTTTTTTCATCAAAAATTTCCCTGAAAAAAGGGGGGGGGGTAGGAGGCAAGATCAAATATCTATAGGGGCGTCCTTACTTTACTTTTTTTATTTCGCATTTCTCAGTAAAAAGAGAGCAGTATAGGAATTTTTTTTTTCACTACTTCCGGTTGATAAGGAAAGACATACATATCATACGTGAATTAGTATAATTAGATTACCGGGATTTTATCATAATTCATACATAAATCGTATTCGTTTATTATTCGAGAATGCATTTAATATAATTAGTTCCTTTTTGGGGGGTAAACCGCACCCCTTTCCTAAATTAAAATATTGGATCTTTTTTACTTAAGATCCTCTTTTCTCAACCTCATTTTTACTTCTACTGTTTATTTGGATGTCTATGTGACCCCTAGAAAGTCGGTCATATAATACATACATAATTGTATGTATAACTATAAGAAAAAGGAAGGGAAATTAGCTCTTATAAGATAAGAAAGATTCTGGGTTATACATATAGAAAAGCAAAAGTGGAAAAGGATGAAAAATAGAGGGGGTTCCGAATCCAATCAAAAAACCTATTTTGGTCTTAGTATGGATAAGGGTTTTTCCTATGTTATATTATTCCACTATCAACCGTGAATTGATTTGATAGATCCGATATTCATAATATTGAATTGATTCAGTATTATCAGAATGCAAGTCCTCCCCTTGAATTTACAGGATATCCCTTTTTCCTCTCCATGGGATTACATCCCGAGTTATTGTGAAAAAAAGAATAGAGAAGTTATGGAAGTCAATATTCTCGCATTTATTGCTACTACATTGTTCATTCTAGTTCCTACTGGGTTTTTACTTATTCTTTATGTAAAAACGGCCAGCCAAAATGATTAATTGGAATTCCAATTAATCATTGAAAAAATGAAAAAGGGATTAAAATAAAAAAGTCTTAAATGAAAGGATCCGGTTGGAATCATAAAGTGTGGTAGAAAAAACTATATGTAGTTTTTTCTACCACACTTTGGATTCCTTCTATTATATTATCTTAAATCTACATAGAATAAATTAGTATATTGAAATAGCAGTCTAATTCAACTTTTTTTTTCACTGCATCCACTTAATTGAAATTCAGTAAAAATCAAAAAAATCGAAGACAATTATTCGTTGAAAAAATCCATGGAGGGGGAGAAAAATAATACGAGAATAGACTATAATAAAAGAAAAAAAGTAAAAGGAAAAACCTGCGAATCTTTCATGCTTAAAAATGCCTCGAGATGCTTCACGCGGGGTCCTTCAAAACAAAAAAAAGAACATAAAATTTATCCTAAGAATAAGAAAAGAGTCTAAATGGAAAATGTTCGATATGTTATGAATAGCTTCGTGTAAGAAAGTCTAATTTTCTTATGTATAGTTATGTATAGAACTTTATTTTGACTCGTTACTTCTAGTAGAAATTCTGAATTACTATATTGGCAAAATGATTAATGCAAAACAATCAATTAAAGAAAAGAGTGGAGACTACAATTCGACTACTCAATTAGTAGTATCCCTAGAGTCCACTTCTCCCCCATACTACTAGCGAAAGAGAAAACGTAAAGACTACCATTAAACCAGCCCAAGCGAGACTTACTATATCCATGTAAATTATGTCTCCTCTTTCTATAAAGGAATTATTCTACTATTGATCAATAATCATAGTGGAATCAAGGGTACAGAGTCAAAAGGCCATTCTGCCTTAAGACTATGGAAGAATTCGGTTAAAGCAATTTACTCCTAACAAATTCTTATATGATTTTTAGTAGAATTGGAGAGTATTAAGTATAAATACGATACATAGCTCTTTCTCTAAAAAGAGTATAGGGGGTGTTCTGAGTAGAAGACGCGGCAATAGAGAGATTTTTTCTTCCTTTTGTTACCACCCCTTTATAAGCAAAGGACGGCGGAATATATCATAAAATTAGGATAGCTAAATATTTATTGAATACCTACCTTACCCCTGTTTAGTTTTTTGACCTAAACCCTACTGCCCCGCTTTCTATCTTTCTATGAAAGAGTGAGAAAACCTTATCCACAACTCCGAAATTGATTTTTGATCAGCCTAATTCAATCTGATTCTCGACAGAATGAGTAGCCTTTACTTTAGTGTATGTAGGTAGCATAAGATGTACGAAGTGTATGTAGTAAGATGTAGGATAAAAAAATGTCTGATAATTAAGAAGTGTTGATATTTCTTCGCGAACTCCCTCCTTTAATCTTAGATTGAAAAAATAATGTCCCTTAGGGCCCTTTGGATACAAGGATTTCTGGCATCTTAGTTTTAAATTCCCGAATCGAATAAATTCAAATTAAAAAAAGAAGAAGGAAACGCTACCTTATCCCTATTGGTGGCCCCTTTGGGCCACTGCTGCCAAAACAAACCCGAGTTTCAGGATAGAACTATGGTATGAATTCTCAAAATCTAGTATCGCCAGACCTAGTTACTCCCCTGCCCCAACTTATGGGTAGGGGCACGAATTTGTCGAGTTTGATCAGGACTATAATCCTAAGTATTTTCTTGATCAGGCGGCACCCAGATTTGAACTGGGGATAAAGGATTTGCAGTCCCCTGCCTTACCGCTTGGCCATGCCGCCAAAAAATCCGATCTAAAATCGAGAAAAGAACAAGTATTCATTCACATTTTCTTACTATACTAAAAAGCCCTTTATTTTATTTTGAATAAAATTCTACTTACTTTTTCTTTTTTTTTTCAATATTTTTCAAAAAATCGATTTCTGCTTTTTTGGTTTCTGTTTCGCTTATTCTCCTCGACGGATTCTATCTTAAAAGACACATTGCTAACACTGGAAAACTTCCCTTTTCTTTCTATTCTATCGAGATAACAAAGGAGAAAAAGTGAATTTCCAGTCACAGGCTGTAAAATTCAGAACAAATTGGAACCATTAACTAGAATTTTCTTTTTATTTTTTGAATTGCAGTAGTCAATGGCTGATATTCTCTTCCCCATTCCTTTTAATGGCATAATAAAATAGAATAAATGTTTTCCTAATCTGTATATAGGTAAACTTCAGATCCGAACAGGATTATTATATATGGATCCCCCTTATGTACATATTCCTAGGGGGAATCGTGCTTTAATTTTTCATTGCATTAAATATCTTAAATAAAAAAAAAGAGGAAATTGGCTCTGATATAGATTATGGCCCGGCCTTTTTGGGCCATCCAAGTGAAATTACGATAAAAGAAAGGATATGTGGATAGGTGGATAACTAGATTGGTAAGTACTTAAAAAATAAAGTAAGTAGTTTCTTTTAGGAATTTTAGGATTTTACAACGAAATCCTCCAGCAATTCTACTACTACGATACGAAACAAAAAAGAACCTTCAAATTCTTTTTGAAAATTAAACTAAGTGTGCTATTCTAAATCGAACTAAAGTCAAACTTTCTAGTGCTTATAAATTATTATGATTTTTCCCTTTCTATGAAAGGGGATAAAACGAGAAATCTTTCCTATCCAATCTGATTAGAATATTGTAAAGTAAAGTTTAAGTGGAAGAATTTTTTTCTAGGACTGTTTTATCAATTCATTTTTATTCCATTTGTACTCCTGCCAAATTCGAACTTTCGCTAAAATTGTCTCGATTCATATGTATGAAATACATATATGAAATATGTATGTGGAGTTCCCTAGAATTTCATGTGATTCAGTAAACGGAATATAGATTCCATGATTGCTAGATTGATCCGTAGAGATTGATGAAGAGTGAGCTGATAATGGAATTTTTCTTCGATAAATAGGAAACTTAAGATTAAGATGCTCCGGAATGGAAATGAGGGAATGTCCACAATACCTGGATTTAGTCAGGTACAATTCGAGGGATTTTGTAGGTTCATTAATCAAGGCTTGGCAGAAGAACTTGAGAAGTTTCCAACAATTAAAGATCCAGATCACGAAATTGCATTTCAATTATTTGCGAAAGGGTATCAATTGCTAGAGCCCGCGATAAAAGAAAGGGATGCTGTGTATGAATCACTCACCTATTCTTCTGAATTCTATGTACCCGCGCGATTAATTTTTGGTTTCGATGTGCAAAAGCAAACCATTTCTATTGGAAACATTCCTATAATGAATTCCTTAGGAACCTTTATAATAAATGGAATATACCGAATTGTGATCAATCAAATATTGCTAAGTCCTGGTATTTACTACCGCTCGGAATTAGACCACAAGGGAATTTCTATATACACTGGGACTATAATATCAGATTGGGGAGGAAGATCGGAATTAGCAATTGATAAAAAAGAAAGGATATGGGCTCGCGTGAGTAGAAAACAAAAGATATCTATTTTAGTTCTATTATCAGCTATGGGTTTGAATCTAAGAGAAATTTTAGATAATGTTTCCTACCCCGAAATTTTTTTGTCTTTCCTGAATGCTAAGGAGAAGAGGATTGAGTCAAAAGAAAAAGCTATTTTGGAGTTTTATCAACAATTTGCTTGTGTAGGTGGGGACCTGGTATTTTCGGGGTCCTTATGTGAGGAATTACAAAAGAAATTTTTTCAACAAAAATGTGAATTAGGAAGAGTTGGTCGACGAAATATGAATCGTAGACTGAATCTTGATATACCTCAGAACAATACATTCTTGTTACCACGAGATGTATTGACTGCTACGGATCATTTGATTGGAATGAAATTTGAAACGGGTATACTTGACGATGACGATATGAATCACTTGAAAAATAAACGTATTCGTTCGGTTGCGGATCTATTACAAGATCAATTCGGACTGGCTCTTGGCCGTTTACAACATGCGGTTCAAAAAACTATTCGTAGAGTATTCATACGTCAATCGAAACCGACTCCACAAACTTTGGTAACTCCAACTTCAACTTCGATTTTATTAATAACAACTTATGAGACCTTTTTTGGGACATACCCCTTATGTCAAGTTTTTGATCAAACCAATCCATTGACACAAACCGTTCATGGGCGAAAAGTGAGTTGTTTGGGTCCTGGGGGATTAACGGGGAGAACTGCGAGTTTTCGGAGCCGAGATATTCATCCGAGCCATTATGGGCGTATTTGTCCAATTGACACGTCCGAAGGAATCAATGTTGGACTTACTGGATCCTTAGCAATTCATGCCAGAATTGATCACTGGTGGGGATCTATAGAGAGTCCGTTTTATGAAATATCGGAGAAAGCAAAAGAAAAAAAAGAGAGACAGGTGGTTTATTTATCACCAAATAGAGATGAATATTATATGATAGCAGCAGGAAATTCTTTATCCTTGAATCAGGGTATTCAGGAAGACCAGGTTGTTCCGGCTAGATACCGTCAAGAATTCCTGACTATTGCATGGGAACAGATTCATGTTAGAAGTATTTTTCCTTTCCAATATTTTTCTATTGGAGGTTCTCTTATTCCTTTTATTGAGCATAATGATGCAAATCGGGCTTTAATGAGTTCTAATATGCAGCGCCAAGCAGTTCCACTTTCTCGGTCCGAGAAGTGCATTGTTGGAACCGGATTGGAACCCCAAACAGCTCTAGATTCTAGGGTTTCCGTTATAGCCGAACGCGAGGGAAAGATCATTTCTAGTGAAAGTCACAAGATACTTTTATCAAGTAGTGGGAAGATTATAAGTATTCCTTTAGTTGCCCATCAGCGTTCTAACAAAAATACTTGTATGCACCAAAAACCTCAGGTTACGCGTGGTAAATCCATTAAAAAAGGACAAATTTTAGCGGAGGGAGCAGCTACAGTTAGCGGGGAACTTGCTTTAGGAAAAAACATTTTAGTAGCTTATATGCCGTGGGAGGGTTACAATTTTGAAGACGCAGTACTAATTAGCGAACGTTTGGTATGTGAAGATATTTATACCTCTTTTCACATCCGAAAATATGAAATTCAGACGGATACAACAAGCCAAGGTTCTGCTGAAAAAATCACTAAAGAAATACCACATCTAGAAGAACATTTACTCCGCAATTTGGACAGAAATGGAGTTGTGAGGTTGGGATCCTGGGTAGAAACTGGCGATATTTTAGTAGGTAAATTAACGCCTCAGATAGCGAGTGAATCGTCGTATATCGCGGAAGCTGGGTTATTACGGGCCATTTTTGGTCTTGAGGTATCCACTTCAAAAGAAACTTCTCTCAAACTACCTATAGGTGGAAGAGGGCGCGTTATCGATGTGAAATGGATCCAGAGGGATCCCCTCGACATAATGATTCGTGTATATATTTTACAGAAACGTGAAATTAAAGTTGGGGATAAAGTAGCTGGAAGACACGGGAATAAGGGGATCATTTCCAAAATTTTGCCTAGGCAAGATATGCCCTATTTGCAAGATGGAACGCCTGTTGATATGGTCTTTAATCCCTTAGGAGTACCCTCACGAATGAATGTGGGACAAATATTTGAGAGCTCGCTCGGATTAGCAGGGGATCTGCTAAAGAAACATTATAGAATAGCACCCTTTGATGAGAGATATGAGCAAGAAGCTTCAAGAAAACTTGTGTTTTCGGAATTATATGAAGCCAGTAAACAAACAAAAAATCCATGGGTATTTGAACCCGAGTACCCGGGAAAAAGCAGAATATTTGATGGAAGAACAGGAGATCCCTTCGAACAACCTGTTCTAATAGGGAAGTCCTATATCTTAAAATTAATTCATCAAGTTGATGAGAAAATCCATGGACGTTCTACTGGGCCGTACTCGCTTGTTACCCAACAACCCGTTCGAGGAAGAGCCAAGCAAGGGGGACAACGAGTAGGAGAAATGGAAGTTTGGGCTTTAGAAGGATTCGGTGTTGCTCATATTTTACAAGAAATACTTACTTATAAATCTGATCATCTTATAGCTCGCCAAGAAATACTTAATGCTACGATCTGGGGAAAAAGAGTGCCTAATCACGAGGATCCTCCAGAATCTTTTCGAGTGCTCGTTCGAGAACTACGATCTTTGGCTCTAGAACTGAACCATTTCCTTGTATCTGAGAAGAACTTTCAGGTAAATAGGGAGGATGTTTGATCGGCATAAATAAAATTTTTTTCTTATTTCTATTTTATGATTGACCAATATAAACATAAACAACTTCAAATTGGACTCGTTTCCCCTCAACAAATAAAGGCTTGGGCTAACAAAATCTTACCTAATGGGGAAGTCGTTGGCGAAGTCACAAGACCCTCCACTTTTCATTATAAAACCGATAAACCAGAAAAAGATGGATTGTTTTGCGAAAGAATCTTTGGACCCATAAAAAGCGGAATTTGTGCTTGTGGAAATTCTCGAGCGAACGTAGCTGAAAAAGAAGACGAAAGATTTTGCCAAAAATGCGGGGTAGAATTTGTTGATTCTCGGATACGAAGATATCAAATGGGATACATCAAACTGGCATGTCCAGTGACTCATGTATGGTATTTGAAAGGTCTTCCTAGTTATATCGCGAATCTTTTAGATAAACCGCTTAAGAAATTGGAGGGCTTAGTATACAGCAATTTCTCTTTTGCTAGGCCCAGCGCTAAAAAACCTACTTTCTTACGATTACGAGGTTTATTCGAAGATGAAATTTCATCCTGTAACTATAGCATTTCCCCCTTTTTTTCTACCCCAGGCTTTGCAACATTTCGAAATCGGGAAATTGCGACAGGAGCAGGTGCTATTAGAGAACAATTGGCGGATTTGGATTTGCGAATCATTATAGAGAATTCGTTGGTTGAATGGAAGGAATTAGAAGACGAGGGGTATAGTGGGGATGAATGGGAAGATAGAAAAAGAGGGATAAGAAAAGTTTTTTTGATTAGACGCATGCAATTGGCGAAACATTTTATTCAAACAAATGTAGAACCAGAATGGATGGTTTTGTGCTTATTACCGGTTCTTCCTCCCGAATTGAGACCCATTGTTTATAGGTCTGGGGATAAAGTAGTGACTTCGGATATTAATGAACTTTATAAGAGAGTTATCCGTCGGAATAACAACCTTGCCTATCTATTAAAAAGAAGTGAATTAGCGCCAGGAGATTTAGTAATGTGCCAGGAAAAATTGGTACAAGAAGCTGTGGATACACTTCTTGATAGCGGGTCCCGCGGGCAACTGACGCGGAATGGTCACAATAAAGTATACAAGTCACTTTCAGATGTAATTGAGGGTAAAGAGGGAAGGTTTCGCGAGACTCTGCTTGGGAAACGGGTCGATTACTCGGGTCGTTCTGTCATTGTTGTGGGTCCTTCGCTTTCATTACATCAATGTGGATTACCTCTAGAGATAGCAATAAAGCTTTTTCAGCTATTTGTAATTCGCGATTTAATCACGAAACGTGCTACTTCTAATGTCAGGATTGCTAAAAGGAAAATTTGGGAAAAGGAACCCATTGTATGGGAAATACTTCAAGAAGTTATGCGGGGGCATCCTGTACTGTTGAACAGAGCACCTACCCTGCATAGATTAGGCATACAGGCCTTCCAACCCAGTTTAGTGGAGGGGCGTACTATTTGTTTACATCCATTAGTGTGTAAGGGTTTCAATGCGGACTTTGATGGGGATCAAATGGCTGTTCATCTACCTTTATCCTTGGAAGCTCAGGCGGAAGCCCGTTTACTTATGTTTTCTCATATGAATCTCCTGTCTCCCGCTATTGGAGATCCTATTTGCGTGCCAACCCAAGACATGCTTATCGGACTTTATGTATTAACGATTGGAAGCCCTCGCGGTATTTGTGCAAACAGATATAATAGTTGCGGAAACTCTCCAAATAAAAAAGGAAATTACAATAAGAATAATTATTATAAGTATACGAAGAATAAAGAACCCCATTTTTCTAGTTCCTATGATGCGCTGGGAGCTTATAGACAGAAACGAATTGGTTTAAACAGTCCCTTGTGGCTTCGATGGAAACTAGATCAACGCGTCATTGGGTCAACAGAAGTTCCGATTGAAGTTCAATATGAATCTTTTGGGACTTATCATGAGATTTATGCCCACTATCTAATAGTGGGAAATAGAAAAAAAGAAACCTGTTCTATATACATTCGAACTACTCTTGGTCATATTTCTTTTTATAGAGAAATAGAGGAAGCCATACACGGATTTAGTCGAGCCTATTCATACACTATCTAAACAAGGAAGTTAGATTCGGTGATGCCCTTTTCGGGGGGCATTCCGATTTCGCTAGTACTATCTTTTTTGCCGCCCAAATCCATGAGGAAAAGGGGTAAATTAAGTTTTCGAATCACTGACTCAGGCCCATTGTCGAATCCTACTCAGCAATTGTCGAATCCTACTCAGCCAAAAAAGGGGGGTACTTATGTATGGCGGAACAGGCCAACCAGGTCTTTCATAATAAAGAGATAGACGGAACTGCTATGAAACGACTTATTAGCAGATTAATAGATCATTTCGGAATGGGATATACATCCCATATACTGGATCAAATAAAGACTCTGGGCTTCCATCAAGCCACTACTACATCAATTTCTTTAGGAATTGAAGATCTTTTAACAATACCCTCTAAAGGGTGGTTAGTCCAAGACGCGGAACAGCAGAGTTTTCTTTTGGAGAAACACTATTATTATGGGGCTGTACACGCGGTAGAAAAATTACGCCAATCTGTTGAGATATGGTATGCTACAAGTGAATATTTGAAACAAGAAATGAATTTGAATTTTCGGATAACGGATCCTTCTAATCCAGTCTATCTAATGTCTTTTTCAGGAGCCAGAGGAAATGCATCCCAGGTACACCAATTAGTAGGTATGAGAGGGTTAATGGCGGATCCTCAAGGACAAATGATTGATTTACCTATTCAAAGCAATTTACGCGAGGGACTTTCTTTGACAGAATATATAATTTCCTGCTACGGAGCCCGCAAAGGAGTTGTAGATACTGCTGTACGAACAGCGGATGCTGGATATCTTACACGTAGACTTGTTGAAGTAGTTCAACATATTATTGTGCGTAGAAGAGATTGTGGTACTATACGAGGTATTTCTGTGAGTCCTCAAAAGGGGATGACAGAAAAACTTTTTGTCCAAACACTAATTGGTCGTGTATTAGCAGACGATATATATATCGGTTTACGATGCATTGCTGCTCGAAATCAAGATATTGGAATTGGATTAGTCAATCGATTCATAACAGCCTTTCGAGCACAACCGTTTCGAGCACAACCAATATATATTAGAACTCCTTTTACTTGCCGGAGCACATCTTGGATCTGTCAATTATGTTATGGGCGGAGTCCCACTCATGGCGATCTAGTCGAATTGGGGGAAGCTGTAGGTATTATTGCGGGTCAATCAATTGGGGAGCCCGGGACTCAACTAACATTAAGAACTTTTCATACAGGTGGAGTATTCACGGGGGGCACTGCCGACCTTGTACGATCCCCCTCGAATGGAAAAATCCAATTCAATGAGGATTTGGTTCACCCCACACGTACCCGTCATGGGCAGCCTGCTTTCCTATGCTATATAGACTTGCATGTAACTATTCAGAGTCAGGCTATTCTACATAGTGTGAATATTCCGTCAAAAAGCTTGATTCTAGTGCAAAATGATCAATATGTAGAATCCGAACAAGTAATTGCAGAGATTCGTGCCGGAACATCCACTTTGCATTTTAAAGAAAAGGTACAAAAGCATATTTATTCCGAATCAGACGGGGAAATGCACTGGAGTACTGATGTTTACCATGCGCCCGAATATCAATATGGTAATCTTCGTCGATTACCAAAAACAAGCCATTTATGGATATTGTCAGTAAGTATGTGTGAATCTAGTATAGCATCTTTTTCGCTCCACAAGGATCAAGATCAAATGAATACTTATTCTTTTTCTGTTGACGGAAGATATATCTTTGACCTCTCAATGGTTAATGATCAAGTAAGCCATAGACTGTTGGATACTTTTGGTAAAAAAGATAGGGAAATTCTTGATTATTTAACGCCAAATCGAATCGTGTCCAACAGTCATTGGAATTTTATCTATCCTTCTATTCTTCAAGATAATTCGGATTTGTTGGCGAAAAAGCGAAGAAATAGGTTCGTCATTCCATTACAATATCATCAAGAACAAGAAAAAGAGCTAATATCTTGTTTGGGGATTTCGATTGAAATACCCTTTATGGGTGTTTTACGTAGAAATACGATTTTTGCTTATTTTGACGATCCACGATACAGAAAGCATAAAAAGGGTTCTGGAATTGTTAAATTTAGATATAGGACCCTAGAGGAAGAATATCGGACCCGAGAGGAAGAGTATAAGACTCGAGAGGAAGACTCAGAGAACGGATATGAGAGCCCAGAGAACGAATATAGAACCCGAGAGGACAGATATGAAATCCTAGAAGACGAATATAGGACTCTAGAGAACGAATATGAAACCTTAGAAGCTGAATATGGGATCCTAGAGGACGAATATAGGACTCTAGAGAAAGACTCAGAAGAACAATACGGGAGCTCAGAGAACGAATATAACACCCGAGAGGACGAATATGGAACTCGAGAGGAAGACTCAGAAGAAGAATATGGGAGGCCTGAAGATGAATCAGAGAACGAATATGGGACTTTAGAAGAAGACTCAGAGGAAGACTCAGAGGAAGACTCAGAGGACGAATATGGGAGCCCAGAGGAAGATTCCATGTTAAAAAAAGAGGGTTTTATTGAGCATCGGGGAAGAAAAGAATTGAGTTTAAAATACCAAAAAGAAATAGAGCGGTTTTTTTTCATTCTTCAAGAACTGCATATCTTGCCGAGATCCTCATCGCTAAAGGTACTTGACAATAGTATTATAGGAGTGGATACACAACTCACAAAAAATACAAGAAGTCGACTAGGTGGATTGGTCCGAGTGAAGAGAAAAAAAAGCCATACGGAACTCCAAATTTTTTCCGGAGATATTCATTTTCTTGAAGAGGCGGATAAGATATTAGGTGGCAGTTTGATACCACCAGAAAGAGAAAAAAAAGATTTTAAAGAATCAAAAAAAAGGAAAAATTGGGTTTATGTTCAACGGAAAAAAATTCTCAAAAGCAAGGAAAAATATTTTGTTTCGGTTCGACCTGCAGTCGCATATGAAATAAACGAAGGGAGAAATTTCGCAAAACTTTTCCCGCAAGATCTCCTGCAAGAAGAGGATAATCTCCAACTTCGACTTGTCAATTTTATTTCTCATGAAAATAGCAAGTTAACTCAAAGAATTTATCACACGAATAGTCAATTCGTTCGAACTTGCTTAGTTGTGAATTGGAAACAAGAAGAAAAAGAGGGGGCTCGTGCTTCCCTTGTTGAGGTAAAAACAAATGATCTGATTCGCGAGTTCCTAAGAATTGAGTTAGTCAAGTCCACTATTTCGTATACACGAAGAAGGTATCATATGACAAGTGCAGGGCCCATTCCCAATAATAGTTTAGATCGGAACAATACCAATTCCAAGGGGAAGATTCAATCACTTAGCCAACATCAAGAAACTATTGGCACCTTGTTGAATCGAAATAAAGAATACCCGTCTTTGATGATTTTGTCGGCATCCAACTCTTCGCGAATTGGTTTATTCAAGAATTCGAAATATCCCAATCCGGCAAAAGAATCGAATCCTAGAATTCCTATTCGAGATATTTTTGGGCTCTTAGGCGTTATTGTACCTAGTATATCCAATTTTTCTTCATCTTACTATTTATTAACGCATAATCAGATCTTGTTAAAAAAATACTTGTTCCTTCACAATTTGAAACAAATCTTCCAAGTACTTCAAGGACTTAAATACTCTTTAATAGATGAAAATAAAAGGATTTCCAATTTCGACAGTAACATCGTGTTGGATCCATTCTATTTGAATTGGCACTTTCTCCATCATAACTCCCGGGAAGAGACTTTGGGAATAATTCGCCTTGGACAATTTATTTGCGAAAATGTATGTCTATTTAAATCGCACATAAAAAAATCTGGTCAAATTTTCATTGTTAATATGGACTCTTTTGTTATAAGAGCAGCTAAACCTTATTTGGCCACTATAGGAGCAACTGTTCATGGTCATTATGGAAAAACACTTTACAAAGGAGATAGGTTAGTTACCTTTATATATGAAAAATCGAGATCTAGTGATATAACGCAGGGTCTTCCAAAAGTAGAACAAATCTTCGAAGCGCGTTCAATTGATTCACTATCGCCGAATCTCGAAAGGAGAATTGAGGATTGGAATGACCGTATACCAAGAATTCTTGGGGTTCCCTGGGGATTCTTGATTGGAGCTGAGCTAACCATAGCTCAAAGTCGTATCTCTTTGGTTAATAAGATCCAAAAGGTTTATAGATCCCAAGGGGTACAGATCCATAATAGACATATAGAGATTATTATACGCCAAGTAACATCAAAAGTACGGGTTTCCGAAGATGGAATGTCTAATGTTTTTTTACCAGGGGAATTAATAGGACTATTGCGAGCAGAACGAGTAGGGCGGGCTTTGGATGAATCGATCTATTATCGGGCAATCTTATTAGGAATAACAAGGGCTTCCCTGAATACCCAAAGTTTCATATCTGAAGCAAGTTTTCAAGAAACTGCTCGAGTTTTAGCAAAAGCTGCCCTACGAGGTCGTATTGATTGGTTGAAAGGCCTGAAAGAAAACGTAGTTCTGGGGGGGATTATACCTGTTGGTACCGGATTCCAAAAATTTGTGCATGGTTCCCCACAAGACAAGAATCTTTATTTCGAAATTCAAAAAAAAAATCTATTCGCATCGGAAATGAGAGATATTTTGTTTCTCCATACAGAATTAGTTTCTTCTGATTCTAATGTAACAAACAATTTCTCTGAGACATCAGAACCCCGATTTACCCCCATTTATACGATTTAAGAATACATAGCCTTATTTTTTTTAGTTTAATTTAAACTAGACTTTTGACCTTAGAATGCTAATAGGTCAGATTTTGATTTTGTATTTTAACTGTATTTTAATATTTTAATTTTAATAAGTAAAAGAAGTCAGTGTAGAAGGTTCCATCGAAACAATTATTATTTATTTCAAGCTATTTCGGCTCTTTCTTAATCTTCAAAAAGAAATCAATTCCGTAACGGTAAGACAAAAAAAGGAAGTGTGGAAAAAATGACAAGAAGATATTGGAATATCAATTTGAAAGAGATGATAGAAGCGGGAGTTCATTTTGGTCATGGTATTAAGAAATGGAATCCTAAAATGGCACCTTACATCTCGGCAAAGCGGAAAGGTACTCATATTACAAATCTCGCTAGAACGGCTCGTTTTTTATCAGAAGCTTGTGATTTAGTTTTTGATGCAGCAAGTCAGGGAAAAAGCTTCTTAATTATTGGTACCAAAAAAAGAGCAGCGGATTTAGTAGCATCAGCTGCAATAAGGTCTCGTTGTCATTATGTTAATAAAAAGTGGTTCAGTGGTATGTTAACGAATTGGTCGATTACCAAAACTAGACTTTCTCAATTTAGAGACTTAAGAGCAGAAGAAAAGACGGGAAAATTCCACCATCTCCCAAAAAGAGATGTGGCAATCTTAAAGAGAAAATTATCTACCTTGCAAAGATATCTCGGCGGGATCAAATATATGACGAGGTTGCCTGACATTGTGATCGTCCTTGATCAGCAAAAAGAGTATATAGCTCTTCGGGAATGTGACATTTTGGGGATTCCTACTATTTCTTTAGTCGATACAAATTGTGACCCAGATCTCGCGAATATATCGATTCCTGCCAACGATGACACTATGACTTCAATTCGATTGATTCTTAACAAATTAGTATTTGCAATTTGTGAAGGCCGTTCTCTCCATATAAGAAATCGTTGATTAAGATTAAGAAGAATAGTTAATTCTTAAGCAACTCCGTGGATTTATGGGATCAGTTACTATTCTTTTTTGTTTTGCATAGATAAAAGAAGAAATATTGATATATATTAGAGGGTATTGCTATATATTATGATCTAATATGATTTCTTGGTATCCCAAATATAAGATTAATACTTCAAGTTGCTGAGTTGAAAAAGAGATGGTTGAATCAAAAGAATTCCTTTTTTGAAGTTCCATTTTTATCAGAGGACAATATGAATATTACACCATGTTCCATTAAAACACTCAAGGGGTTATACGATATATCGGGTGTAGAAGTAGGCCAACACTTCTATTGGCAAATAGGAGGTTTCCAAATTCATGCTCAAGTACTCATCACTTCTTGGGTCGTAATTACTATCTTGCTAGGCTCAGTTATCATAGCTGTTCAGAATCCACAAACTATCCCGACCGACGGTCAGAATTTCTTCGAATATGTCCTTGAGTTTATTCGAGACTTGAGCAAAACTCAGATTGGAGAAGAATATGGTCCTTGGGTTCCCTTTATTGGAACTATGTTCCTTTTTATTTTTGTTTCGAATTGGTCGGGTGCTCTTTTACCTTGGAAAATTATAGAGTTACCCCATGGGGAATTAGCAGCGCCCACGAATGATATAAATACTACTGTTGCTTTAGCTTTACTCACATCAGCGGCATATTTTTATGCGGGTCTTAGCAAAAAAGGATTGAGTTATTTCGAGAAATATATTAAACCAACCCCAATCCTTTTACCAATTAACATCCTAGAAGATTTCACAAAACCATTATCGCTTAGTTTTCGACTTTTCGGAAATATATTGGCGGATGAGTTAGTCGTTGTTGTTCTTGTTTCTTTAGTCCCCTTAATAGTCCCCATACCGGTCATGTTTCTTGGATTATTTACAAGCGGTATTCAAGCTCTTATTTTTGCAACGTTAGCGGCAGCCTATATAGGTGAATCCATGGAAGGTCATCATTGAATTGACTAGTTTTCGAAATAGTCTTTTTTTAGCTTAGCCCAATTCATGCATGGTTCCAGATAATCCTTCTGGTTGGAAAACTAAATAGTTCGAAATGTATATGAATATACAACCTAGAGTTGTAGGAGAGAAAATAGACTAGACTTTATTACGGAATTGTTAAAGTATATATGCATTCAAGGGGGCGGAATCAGGTTAGATCTATATCCTTAATGTCTATAAGACTGCCATCTTTTATGCGGCTTTCTAAGGAATGATTTTTGAATCGGATTCAATAGAAAATGAGAAAATACGCAAACAAAATAGAACAAACACATGTATATGGGATTTTTTTTCTTCCTAAGTTAGATTCATTATCTAATCCGATATATAGAATTCCCTTCTATATGGAATTGGATTCCATATCCACTTCTATCCAGCATTTTGTTAGCAATTGTATATCTTGATTTGATTCCTATTGTTTGGGTTAGTTCGATTTCCATAAGGGTTCTTCCTGTATTTCGTCTTTTATTATGGATTAGATGAAGGGGAAAAAATGGGAACTCAAAGATATCGAAGAGTAAAAAAAAGGATGGAATGAAAAAGTGGTTGGTTGGAAAGAAAGAGAAATGGAATAATAAAAATCTTATGGATTTACACAAATGATTAGAAACTAAAAACAAGATCCCGAAGTAGTTCGGACGATTTAGATTATCATTTCAATTTGTACTTTTTAGTTACTTCTACCCAATAGAGTTTAGAAGTTATAAGTAATAATTTCTTGGTTGATTGTATCCTTAACCATTTGTTTTTTTTACACGAGGAACTCACCATGAATCCACTAATTGCTGCTGCTTCCGTTATTGCTGCTGGATTGGCCGTAGGGCTTGCTTCTATCGGGCCTGGAGTTGGTCAAGGTACTGCTGCAGGACAAGCTGTAGAAGGTATTGCGAGACAGCCAGAAGCAGAAGGGAAAATACGAGGTACTTTATTGCTTAGTCTAGCTTTTATGGAAGCTTTAACAATTTATGGACTGGTTGTGGCATTAGCCCTTTTATTTGCGAACCCTTTTGTTTAATCCTAAAAAAGAAAATGAGTCCTTTAGGTTAGATACTTTTTTCTTTTTTTAGTAAATAAAGTAAATAAATAGGTATTTGCTTCTATAATTCCAAGTATATTAATAATTTAATCCTATTTATTATATTATTCCGGGAATTCTTTATTTATCGGGACAGACAATACCCCGGGAACCCCAGGAAGGGCTGATTTGAGCATGATCAATTTAGAGGATATGCTTGCCCTCTTCCTTCCCGTCCTTAGTTTAGGACAGTAGAAAGTCTTTTTCCTTTTATTTTAGGAATTTTTGGAGCATTTCAACAAAGGAAATCTTTCACAGGTCAAACGACACCTAAGACTTAATCTAAAAGAAATTATTAGATTGAATCCATTTGCATAAAAAAAAATTGCATTAAAAAAACTGATCAAAAAAGGGCGAGCGAAGCAAGTGTAAGTGATCGAAAAACTTTCTTCTTTATTCGTCCTATCTATAAGAGGAGAGCATATGAAAAATGTAACCTATTTTTTCGTTTTTTTAGCTCACTGGCCATTCGCGGGGAGTTTCGGGCTTAATACCGATATTTTAGCAACAAATCTAATAAATCTAACTATAGTGGTTGGTGTATTGATTTTTTTTGGAAAGGGAGTGTGTGCGAGTTGTTTATTTCAAGAATAGATTGGATCCATCCGGCTGCACTTTAGAATGTTTTTTATTTTAGGATAACTAAAAAAGGTGCACGATCTCAACGAATTACTTCTGAATAACTTCAGAAATCATATGGAAGAACCATAGCATTTCGCGACTAATTGGGAAATTTACTTTGATTCTCTATAGACCAATAATACGAGACCATTAACACGGTTAAAGCTAAACTGCTTGAAGTCCAGGCAAAAGGGGTACTCTTTCTACAACTATATTAGTATCGAAATGCTTTAAACGGGAAATAGCTAGTGTAGAATTTATCTGATATAGAACACTCATATCGATAAAATGGTTTGAACTATTTACTATACTAGAGGGGCGCCCTGCCCTTTTTTCAATGCCGAATCGACGACCTATGTATAAAAAAAAAGAAAAATTTTTTGGATTGGATTTGAAGAAAAAAAGGAATTCTATCAATTTGCATTTTCCTTTTATTTAGTTAGTTTTTCTTAATGAAATTGAAATTATTAACTAACAGAGCAAACACAAACAAAGAAACAACTTTGCTGACCATGATGATTTTTATCTAGTCGGAAGAGTCCTCTTAATATTTTTCTAGTTTTATATAAATTTTGGTATATTGAAATACAAACAGAAAAGAGGGGATAGAGGATAGGCTCATTACATTATATAAAAAAAAATATGGAAATAACCATACAATAATTAATACATAGCAAAAAAGAAAAAAAAAAAAAGAGCGTGAGAGCCAAATGAATCGAAAGATTCTTGTTTGGTTCGGGAAGAGATCATAAAAGTTGTAAACTTAATAGCAAGATAATCCACTTTCATTAAAAGATTTATTAGATAATCGAAAACAGAGGATCCTAAGTACTATTCGAAATTCGGAAGAATTACGTAGAGGGACACTTGAACAACTCGAAAAAGCTCGGCTTCGATTAGAGAAAGTCGAACTAGAGGCAGATGAGTATCGAATGAATGGATACTCTGAGATAGAACGAGAAAAAGAAAATTTGATTAATGCCACTTCTACTAGTTTGGAACAATTAGAAAAGTCTAAAAACGAAACCCTTTATTTTGAAAAACAAAGGGCGATGAATCAGGTCCGGCAGCGAGTTTTCCAACAAGCCGTACAAGGAGCTCTAGGAACTCTGAATAGTTGTTTGAATACCGAGTTACATTTTCGTACCATTCGTGCTAATATTGGCATTCTCGGGGCCATAGAATGGAAGAAATAATTAAATTTATTAGGCCTTGAACTTCTACTTTCGTTTAGAATTTAGGCATTATTTTTCCCCTTGCTTCCGAAAAAAAAAAAGATTCAAGAAACACTAATGGCAACCCTTCGAGTCGACGAAATTAATAAAATTCTCCGCGAACGTATTGAACAATATAATAGGAAAGTAGGGATTGAGAATATCGGTCGCGTAGTTCAAGTGGGGGATGGGATTGCTCGTATTATAGGTCTTGGTGAAATAATGTCAGGTGAATTAGTTGAATTTGCAGAAGGGACTAGAGGTATTGCTCTGAATTTGGAATCAAAAAATGTTGGGATTGTATTAATGGGCGATGGGTTGATGATACAAGAGGGAAGTTTTGTAAAAGCAACAGGAAGAATTGCTCAGATACCCGTGAGCGAGGCTTACTTGGGTCGTGTTATAAATGCTCTCGCTAAACCTATTGATGGGAGAGGCGAAATTGCCTCTTCGGAATCTCGATTAATTGAATCTCCTGCTCCGGGTATAATTTCCAGGCGTTCCGTATATGAACCCCTTCAAACA